ACAAATAATTATAAAAGTAATAACCAACTCATCACTTCGTATTATCCGGATCCAAAGAATCGGTCAAGATATGATATATTGTTCATATTGTTGTAGCAACTGAAATCTTTTTTTTATTATTTATTAAATTAAAATATTTAATTAAATATTTTAATTCAAAAAATATGCTTCTAAGTTGTCAATCGAAATTAAAAAGAAAGGGTATGGATAAAAGGAAGGATGAGAGAAAGAAAGAAAAAAAATATTCATGATATAGAATTCCAGTATGTAAGGTCTATGAGTCATCTCAGAAAAAAGCTGTGTAATAAAGCATCAATACGGATTCAATTAATATTAAATGGATCTGCTCATCGAACAAAAAATAAAGAGCTTCGAGCCAATAAAGGCTAAGAATATTGACTCAAGAACTAATAGCTCCATTGTAGAATTCAGACCTAACCATTAAGTAAGAAGCGATGGGAACGATGGAACCTGTGAATTCAAAAGATTCTAGTGAAAATGAATTCGAATGATTCATGGATCGGGATGGCGGAACCGACCAGAGACCAATTCATCTATTCGGAAAAGTTATGAACTAATGATAGAACTGAAATAGAAATTGAAAGAGTAAATATTCGCCCGCGAAAACTTTATTTTCTTGGATTGCTAAATTTGGGTCAATCCAATACGATAAAGAGTAAAACAAAAGAAAGATTCGTTTTCAAATTCTAAAATAGATAAAAAATAGTTATGTTATTTAATAAGTTATTTAAGATAGTGAGTTATCTATACAAACAAGATATACAAATTCATAATAGATTTGATCTAGATTAAATGAAATCCATGATTCAGTATATTAGACTTATTAAATACATGTATATCTTCATTCAAATTATATTCTATCTGAATTGAATTCAAAATCTTTAATTTGAATTCATTTTATTCGCGAGGAGCTGGATGAGAAGAAACTCTCACGTCCGGTTCTGTAGTAGAGATGGAATTCAAAACAAACCATCAACTATAACCCCAAAAGAACCAGATTCCGTAAACAACATAGAGGAAGAATGAAGGGAATATCTTATCGAGGTAATGATATTTGTTTTGGTAAATACGCTCTTCAGGCACTTGAACCCGCTTGGATCACATCTAGACAAATAGAAGCAGGTCGACGAGCAATGACACGAAATGCACGTCGCGGCGGAAAAATATGGGTGCGTATATTTCCAGATAAACCAGTTACAGTAAGGCCCGCAGAAACACGTATGGGTTCAGGTAAAGGCTCTCCCGAATATTGGGTAGCTGTTGTTAAACCAGGTCGAATACTTTATGAAATGGGTGGAGTAACAGAAACTATAGCCAGAAGGGCTATTTCAATAGCAGCGTCCAAAATGCCTATACGAGCTCAATTCATTATTTCGGGATAAAAATCGGGATAAAAAAGAAATGGGACTTGGGTAAAAAAAAATAGCGAGTGCAGGTTTCTTTTTTTGGACAAACAATATTTCTTTTTTTCTTCGGCCTTTGTATTGTAAAAAACAGATAAAAAAAATGATATGATTCAACCTCAGACCCATTTGAATGTAGCAGATAACAGCGGGGCTCGAGAATTGATGTGTATTCGAATCATAGGAGCTAGCAATCGTCGATATGCTCATATTGGTGACGTTATTGTTGCTGTGATCAAAGACGCAGTTCCAAACATGCCTCTAGAAAGATCAGAAGTGGTCAGAGCTGTAATTGTCCGTACTTGTAAAGAACTTAAACGTGACAACGGTATGATAATACGATATGATGACAATGCTGCAGTTGTGATTGATCAAGAAGGAAATCCAAAAGGAACGCGAGTTTTTGGTGCGATTGCCCGAGAATTGAGACAGTTCAATTTTACTAAAATAGTTTCATTAGCTCCCGAGGTATTATAAAATGAGACCCCTATATTATTATATATCGTTATAGTAGGGTATTTAAAAGAAATAGATTAAGATTCATTTAGTAGATTTTGTCTCACGTATATACCTTTCAAAATTAATATTCATAAAAAAATACGTAAAAAAAAAAAAAGAAAAACATGTTGATTATATCCAAATTTGGAGGCACCAATAATTTTAATTAATCATGGGTAGTGATACTATTGCTGACATAATAACCTCTATACGAAATGCCGATATGTATAGAAAAAGCGTGGTTCGAGTAGCATCTACTAATATCAGCCAAAGTATTGTTAAAATACTTTTACGAGAGGGTTTTATCGAAAACGTGAGAAAACATCGAGAAAACAACAAATCTTTTTTGGTTTTAACCCTACGACATAGACGGAATAGGAAAAGGACTTATAGAAATCTTTTAAATTTAAAACGGATCAGCCGGCCGGGTCTACGAATCTATTCTAACTATCAAAGAATTCCTAGAATTTTAGGTGGGATGGGGATTGTAATTCTTTCTACCTCTCGGGGTATAATGACAGACCGAGAGGCTCGACTAGAAAGAATAGGCGGAGAAATTTTGTGTTATATATGGTAATCTTTCTAATATCCGAATTCAATACGAAACTTCTTATTTCTAAAAAAGAAAAGAGAAGGGGTGGGTTGTCTAATAGGGTTCTTCCTCCACTAGTTGATACTTCAAGGGGGTTTTACCTGTAATGAAAGAACAAAAATGGATTCATGAAGGTTTAATTACTGAATCGCTTCCTAACGGCATGTTCCGGGTTCGTTTAGATAATGAAGATATCATTCTAGGTTATGTTTCGGGAAAGATCCGACGTAGTTTTATACGCATACTTCCAGGAGATAGAGTCACAATTGAAGTAAGTCGTTATGATTCAACCAAAGGCCGTATAATTTATCGACTCCGCAACAAAGATTCGAAAGATTAGGTGTTTTTTCAACTTCACTATTTATTTCGTAGGAATACGATTCGAAATGGAAAATTTCAAGAAACTTATTTTCTTCCAAGAGAAGTAGATTTAAAATTAAAGTAAGGAGTGGGAAATATGAAAATAAGAGCTTCTGTTCGTAAAATTTGTGAAAAATGTCGACTAATCCGTCGTCGGGGACGAATTATAGTAATTTGTTCCAACCCAAGACATAAACAAAGACAAGGATAATCAGCCTTGTTAAAGACCCGATATAAAAATAATAAAGACCCGATCAATATATCAATATAAAAATAAGAAGGGGATCTGTTTTGACAGGAAATGGATATATCCATATATCTCTGACTCAAATTTATGAGATGATAAAATATGGCAAAAGCTATACCGAAAAAAGGTTCACGTGGACGTATTGGTTCACGGAAGAGTACACGTAAAATACCAAAGGGGGTTATTCATATTCAAGCAAGTTTCAATAATACCATTGTGACTGTTACAGATGTACGGGGGCGAGTAGTTTCTTGGTCCTCTGCCGGTACTTGTGGTTTCCGAGGTACAAGAAGAGGGACGCCATTTGCTGCTCAAACCGCAGCGGGAAATGCTATTCGTACAGTAGTAGATCAAGGTATGCAACGAGCAGAAGTAATGATTAAAGGTCCCGGTCTCGGAAGAGACGCAGCATTACGGGCTATTCGTAGAAGTGGTATACTATTAACTTTCGTACGGGATGTAACCCCTATGCCACATAATGGCTGTAGACCCCCGAAAAAAAGACGTGTTTAGAAATCAAAATTGAAGATATTTCAATAGCAAGAGAAACAAAGCAAGAAAAACAAGAGAAATAAATGATTCAATGATCTGATCAAATAATATTATTATGGTTCGAGAGAAAATAACAGTATCTACTCGGACACTACAGTGGAAGTGTGTTGAATCAGCAGCAGACAGTAAGCGTCTTTTTTATGGGCGCTTTATCCTGTCTCCGCTTATGAAAGGTCAAGCAGACACAATAGGCATTGCGATGCGAAGGGCTTTGCTTGGAGAAATCGAAGGAACATGTATAACACGCGCAAAATCTGAGAAAATATCACACGAATATTCTACCATAATGGGTATTCAAGAATCAGTACATGAAATTTTAATGAATTTGAAAGAAATCGTATTGAGAAGTAATCTCTATGGAACTTGTGAAGCGTCTATTTGTGTCAGGGGCCCGGGATATGTAACTGCTCAAGATATCATCTTACCGCCTTATGTAGAAATCCTCGATAATACACAGCATATAGCTAGCTTGACAGAACCCATTGAGTTGGTTATTGGATTACAAATAGAGAAAAATCGCGGATATCTTATAAAAGCGCCAAATACCTTTCAAGATGGAAGTTATCCTATAGATCCTGTATTCATGCCTGTTCGAAATGCGAATCATAGTATTCATTCTTATGAAAATGGTAACAAAGAGATACTATTTCTCGAAATATGGACAAACGGAAGTTTAACTCCTAAAGAAGCACTTTACGAAGCTTCCCGGAATTTGATTGATTTATTGATTCCCTTTTTACATACCAAAGAAGAAAATTTAAATTTAGAGGGCAATCAACACATGGTTCCTTTACCCCCTTTTACCTTTTATGATAAATTGGCTAAACTAACAAAAAATAAAAAAAAAATGGCGTTGAAATCGATTTTTATTGACCAATCAGAATTGCCTCCCAGGATCTATAATTGCCTCAAAAGGTCCAATATATATACATTGTTGGACCTTTTGAATAACAGTCAAGAAGATCTTATGAAAATGGAGCATTTTCGCATAGAAGATGTCAAACAAATTTTAGGCATTCTAGAAAAAAATTTCGTAATTGATTTACCGAAAAGTAAGTTTCAAATTGATTAGAGTTTTTTCATCTTTTTTTTAGAAAAAAGCCGAAAAGAGGTTATGAATCTTTAGGACAATTCATATATTCGGAATTGTCATAGATTCATAATTAAATTGAATAGATGTATCTAGGGAGAATTCACTTCAAAGTGAATTCTCCCTAGATACATACGTCGTGTATTTTATTTCACAATTGAATCAATTTAAAAAAGACCTAAAGTTAGGGATTTATCAATAGGTAATGTTGCACCAATACCCAACCAAAGGGCCACT